ATTGCAGGGCGTATCGACGGAAAGGAAATAGCACGTGTCGAATGGATCAGAGAAGGTAGGGTTCCCCTACAAACCATTCGAGCCAAAATTGATTATTGTTCCTATACAGTTCGAACTATCTATGGGGCATTAGGAATCAAAATTTGGATATTTGCAGACGAGGAATAATGGGCCTTTCGTTGTCTTTCTGTTCCATCCATCCGGCAATTGAATAAAAAATCACAAACTCGTTCATTTTTTTCCGTTCAATCAAAAAAATGAGAATTTTTTCGAATTCTTAATTCTATAGGGTTGAATAACAATTCGATTGACTCCATCTCCATATAATTGCTATGCTTAGTGTGTGACTCGTTGGTTTTTTATTTAGAGTTAGGTTAGGATTAAAAAACAAAGGGCCATCCCCTAGTATGAACTAATAACTATATAACTAATAACCAGCTCATTGCTTCGTATTATCTGGATCCAAGGAACCAGTCGCTATATGATGTATTGATCATATTGTTGTAGCAACTGAAGCATTTTTTTTTACATAAAAGAAAAATCAATCTATAAGGTTGTGAAGCAAAAACAAAGGGATATGGATAAATGGAGGGGTGAGAGAAAGAAAGAAAAAGAATAGCAATGATATATGATTCCAATATGTATGGTCTATGAACTATCTTATAAAAGGCAATGTAATAAAGCATTAATGTATTCGTCCATAATTAATAATTAGATTCGATGAATATGAATACAATTTATACGAAAAATAAAAAAGAATAAAGAGCGCCGAGTCAATAAAGACTGAGAAGATTGATTCAGGAACAAATTTTATTAGGAGCTCCATTGCAGAGTTCGGGCCTAGTCATTAATCGAGAAGCGATGGGAACGACAGAACCTGTGACTGAGGAAGATTCCCTTGAAAACGAATCCTAATGATTCATTGGGTGGGATGGCGGAACGAGCCAAGAACCAATTCATTTATTCTGATAGGTCATGGAACGCCCCTACGAATGAAAGGGATGTTGAAAGAGCAAATATTCGCCCGCGAAAGCCTTACTGGATTGCTAAGTTTTGGGCAATTCAATAAAAATAAATAAAATAAAGGTAAAAATAAATGAAGATTCATTAATTATAAAATGGAATTTATCATTTTATTTTATTCCTACGTGTACGTGACAGATTATATCTCAAAAAATTCCATGATTCATTATTCATTCAATTCAAAATATATACAATATTATTTAATCGTTTCATTCGCGAGGAGCTGGATGAGAAGAAACTCTCATGTCCAGTTCTGCAGTAGAGATGGCATTGAGAAACAACCATCAACTATAACCCCAAAAGAACCAGATTTCGTAAACAACATAGAGGAAGAATGAAGGGAATATCTTATCGAGGCAATCGAATTTGTTTCGGCGGATACGCCCTTCAGGCACTTGAACCCGCTTGGATCACATCTAGACAAATAGAAGCGGGGCGACGAGCCATGGCACGATATGCGCGTCGTGGTGGAAAAATATGGGTACGTATATTTCCAGACAAACCTGTTACAGTAAGGCCTACCGAAACACGTATGGGTTCGGGGAAAGGATCTCCCGAATATTGGGTATCCGTCGTTAAACCGGGTCGAATACTTTATGAAATGGGTGGAGTATCAGAAATTGTAGCCAGAGAAGCTATTTCTATAGCTGCGTCCAAAATGCCTATACGAACTCAATTCGTTATTGCGGGATAGGGATATGGAACGAAAGGAAAGGGGCCTTGTGATGAAAAAACCGCAGTTTTTTTATTTCTGGACAAACAATCTTTCTTCTTTTTTTCTTCGCCCTTTAGTTAGTTAGCATTGAAAGAAAAAAGAGAAAAATAATAAGAATGATATGATTCAACCTCAGACCTATTTAAATGTAGCGGACAACAGCGGGGCTAGAGAATTAATGTGTATTCGAATCATAGGAGCTAGTAATCGCCGATATGCTCATATTGGTGACGTTATTGTTGCTGTAATCAAAGAAGCAGTTCCCAATATGCCTCTACAAAGATCAGAAGTGATCAGAGCTGTAATTGTACGTACATGTAAAGAACTCAAACGTGACAATGGTATGATAATACAATATGATGACAATGCAGCAGTTGTCATTGATCAAGAAGGAAATCCCAAAGGAACTCGAGTTTTTGGTGCGATCGCTCGGGAATTGAGACAGTTGAATTTTACTAAAATAGTCTCATTAGCTCCTGAGGTATTATAAATAGATTCTAAATAAATACTAATAGATGAAAACATAATAAAACATAAAAAAAGGGAGGTTCATAGTAAGATATCTGAACTGAATTAGATTCCATTAATTAGTAGAATGCATTAGTAGATTGTTTCTCACGCATATACCTTTAATAATTCATGAAAAAAAAAGAGTAGAGCATGCTGATTATATAAAAACCCGGAGGCACCAATAATTATAGTTCATCATGGGTAGGGACACTATTGCCGAAATAATAACTTCTATACGAAATGCTGACATGGATAAAAAAGGAACGGTTCGAATAGCATCTACAAATATCACTGAAAACATTGTTAAAATACTTCTACGCGAAGGCTTTATCGAAAATGTGAGAAAACATCGAGTAAGCAAGAAATATTTCTTGGTTTCAACTCTGCGACATAGAAGGAATAGAAAAGGGCCATATAGAACTGTTTTAAAACGTATCAGCCGACCCGGCCTACGAATCTATTCCAACCATCAACGAATTCCTAGGATTTTAGGAGGAATGGGTATTGTAATTCTTTCGACTTCTCGAGGTATAATGACAGACCGAGAGGCTCGACTAGAAGGAATCGGGGGAGAAATTTTGTTATATATATGGTGATCTTTATGATCTACGAATTGCATCCGTAGGAAAACTTCCTATTTTTTTTTTGAAAAAAGAGGAAGGGTTGTCTAATATCACTCCTACTCCATGAGTTGATAATAAAAGGGGTTACCTGGAATGAAAGAACAAAAATGGATTCATGAAGGTTTAATTACTGAATCACTTTCCAATGGTATGTTTCGGGTTCGTAGTGACTTTTCAACATTCCTCTCGTTCGTATACAATCGGAGGTTCAAAATTTCAAGAGACTTATTTTCTTTTCTTCGAAGGAGTAGATTCAAAATTTTAATAAAATTAAGGAGAAACAAATATGAAAATTAGGGCGTCCGTTCGTAAAATTTGTGAAAAATGTCGACTGATCCGCAGGCGGGGACGAATTATAGTAATTTGTTTCAACCCGAGGCATAAACAGAGACAGGGATAATTTTTTTTTTAAGAGACTCTCCAAAGGACTCAATACACAAACAAATAAAGGAACCATTTTGACATGAAAATAAAATATACGTATATTTCTGACTCATATTTAGGAGATGATAAAATATGACAAAAACCATAACAAGAATTGGCTCACGTAGGAGTGGGCACATTAGTTCACGTAAGACTGGACGTCGAATACCAAAAGGGGTTATTCATGTTCAAGCAAGTTTCAACAATACCATTGTAACAATCACAGATATACGGGGTCGGGTTGTTTCTTGGTCCTCCGCCGGTACTTGCGGCTTCAAGGGCACAAGAAGAGGGACGCCGTTTGCTGCCCAAACCGCAGCCGCAAACGCTATTCGTACAGTAGTAGATCAGGGTATGCAACGAGCAGAAGTTATGATAAAGGGTCCTGGTCTTGGAAGAGATGCAGCACTACGAGCCATTCGTAGAAGTGGTATACTATTAAGTTTTGTCAGAGACGTAACCCCTATGCCACATAATGGGTGTAGGCCTCCTAAAAAAAGGCGTATATAGAAATAAGAATTGAGAATTGAACGAATTTCAAGAGAAAGAAATGATTAAATGATCGGATCAAATAATATGACTATGTTTCGAGAAGAAGTAGCAGTATCTACTCGGACACTACAGTGGAAGTGTGTTGAATCAAGAGAAGACAGTAAGCGTTTTTATTATGGACGTTTTATTCTGTCTCCGCTTATGAAAGGTCAAGCTGATACAATAGGCATTGCGATGCGAAGGGCTTTGCTTGGAGAAATAGAAGGAACATGTATTACACGCGCAAAATCTGAAAAGATACCACATGAATATTCTACCATAGAAGGTATTGAAGAATCCGTACATGAAATTTTAATGAATTTGAAAGAAATTGTATTGAAAAGTAATCTGTATGGAACTCGCGACGCATCTATTTGCGTCAAGGGGCCTGGATATGTAACTGCTCAAGACATCATCTCACCACCTTCTGTGGAAATCGTTGATACTACACAGCATATAGCTAGCCTGACGGAACCAATTGATTTTTGTATTGGATTACAAATCGAGAGTAATCGAGGATATCGTATGAAAACACCAAATAACGCTGAAGAAGGAAGTTATCCAATAAATGCTGTATTCATGCCTGTTCGAAATGCAAATCATAGTATTCATTCTTATAGTAATGGGAATGAAAAACAAGAGATACTTTTTCTCGAAATATGGACGAATGGAAGTTTAACTCCTAAAGAAGCCCTTTACGAAGCCTCCCGTAATTTGATTGATTTATTTATTCCGTTTCTACATGCAGAAGAACAAGATAAAAATGTAGAGGACAATCAAAATAGGGTTACTTTACCCTTTTTCACTTTTCATGATGGATTGGATAAACTAAGAAAAAAAAAAGAAATCGAATTGAAATGTTTTTTTATTGACCAATTAGAATTGCCTTCGAGGACCTATAATTGCCTCAAAAGGTCCAATATACATACATTATTAGACCTTTTGAATAAGAGTCAAGAAGATCTTATGAAAATTGAACATTTTCGCATAGAAGATGTAAAACAGATATTGGTCATTATACAAAAACATTTCGTAATTGATTTACCTAAGAAATAGATTCAGAATTAACTGGAATAAACGTATCTAGGGAAGATTCACTTCCCTAGAAAGATACGTTGTGATATTTTATTTCACGGTGGAATCAATTTGAAAAAGACCTAAAGTTAGAGATTTAT